TTTCTTTTACTAATTTGTTTTTTTTTTCTATTCCTAACTACGTTCTTTTTCTCGTAAAACTGAGGGGTAAAAAAAACAAGAAAAAATCAAATCGCACCATCTCTGTAATAGGTAAATGCCTTTTTTTCTCCGGAAGTTGTCGGAATTATTCGTAATAAGATATTGGCTACAATCGAAGAGGTCTTATCAATAAAATTTCCATTTATTCGAGATCTAGGCATAATTAGCAATTCATTCTATAATTCTTCTCATCCCCCTTCGGGGAAAACGATCCCACAAAAAAAGGAATTGTACAGTACAAAATAACATAAAAACAGACTAATTGGAAAAAAGGCGGTGTCCCCCTTTTGGACAAAGATGAAATGAAATATTTGAATCAGATTAGATTTCATTCCAGTTTCGTAGTATACCAATGACTATTACTATTTCATCTAAGTTGAATAACCAAGTTTCCTATGGATTTTGATAACTCGAGAAGTTTTGATTTGGTTATGATCCAAAAAAGAATGGAATAATCATTCCATGATAAAATCAAATTCAAATAAACATCCTTTTTGTTTGCATAACGTGTATGTGACACACCATACAATTGAAATAGAAAGATTCATCGGATGATTCATGAATTCCATGGGTTAGCTGATGAAAGAAGTTGTTGTTGATAAATATGAGATTGGAAAAGAAATTTCTTATTATAGAACCATCGGGCGGTTATACATGTACTACAATTAAGATGAAGGACTCGCTATTCATTCGGGTTTTGGTCAAGAATAACATTCTGTAGGAGAGATGGCCGAGTGGTTCAAGGCGTAGCATTGGAACTGCTATGTAGACTTTTGTTTACCGAGGGTTCGAATCCCTCTCTCTCCGTTTCTTTTCATTCATCAACGTTACCGACTACAATGTATCAAATCAAATAAAAATTGATATCATTATTCTAACGGTAAGACCCTTATTTACATTTACTTATTTACTAGAGATTCTCTAGCCCTAATCCATCCCTGTGATAGGTAAAATACAAATAGAAATATCGTATTGATATTGAAAAAAAGAAAAAGAATCCTATTGCCGATCCTTTTTTGATACGTGAATGAGACAGGGCACAGGGTACTCTATTTACTTCAGCGAAAGGAGTCAAGATTGATATGAACCTTGCTTTTTTATTTTCGTTAGAATCAAGTCTGACGGGAATAATATTCTACGACCAACAACTCATTTATTTTAAGACCGATCCATTTACTATCTATTATTTGATTTACAAATCCTTTATATTGTAAGGAGTCAATAGTCAAATGGTTTGGCAATTCCCCGTGGGGGGATGAAACAAGATAATTTTGAATCAGAGCTTTCGATCTTTCTTTATCCTTCGTAGTAATAATATCTCGGGGTTTGCAACGATAACTTGGTATATCCACTATACGACCATTAACTAAAATGTGTCTATGGTTAACTAATTGTCTGGCTCCAGGAATGGTCGAAGCCATACCTAATCGAAAAAGGATGTTATCCAAACGCATCTCGAGTAGTTGTAGTAAAACCTGGCCTGTTGACCCTTTGGCTTTTCCAGCAATATGCACATATTTAAGTAATTGTTGCTCTGTCAGACCATAATGAAAACGCAATTTCTGTTTCTCTTCTAAACGAATACGATATTGTGATCTTTTTCCAGAGCGCAATTGGGTTTGAAGATCACTTCTGGATCTGGGTCTTTTACTAGTTAGTCCCGGTAAAGCCCCCAGCCGGCGTATTTTTTTGAAACGAGGTCCTCGGTAACGAGACATATAAAGGCTCCTTTTTGATTCACTTTTCTTTGACAAAAAGATATAAATTCAGACTGAACTAAAGGATTAGCAAAGCAAAACTAAATTTACTAAAGTCCTACAAAACAGAATCAAATAAATCTTATCAATATTCGGATTTTTTGTATATATAGGAAATTTAGGAAATTCAAGCGAAGGTTACGTTTTCCAATTTTTTCTGTAGAGATCTAATTGTTCTAGTCAACTTTTTTATTCATAGCTATAGCTGCAAGTTACCATGACATAATAGATTGGTGACCCGACATTTAGAGAAAGCGAGAGTAGAGATTTTCAATCATGGAAAGAAAAAAATCGATAAAGAAAAAGAGCCGGCTATCGGAATCGAACCGATGACCATCGCATTACAAATGCGATGCTCTAACCTCTGAGCTAAGCGGGCGGATATAAGAGCAATAGTGTATAGGAATACAGGAAACTATCGGATCTTAGTTATTACCTAGTGATTATTCTTATTATTTCATTTATTGATTATTTAAATTTCTTCTATTTCTTAGTTATTAGTTATATATTTTCTATTCTATTTAGAAAATAGAAAAGAAAACTATTTAGATCTAGATAAATTAGATATCTAAATAGAAATTCAATTCCATATTCATATAATCCATATTCATATTATTCATATAATATTCATATATATATATATGAATATATGATATGAATATATGAAAATATGAAAATAAAATATCAATATATCAATCAAATTAGAATTTAGAATTCGAAATGAAAAAAAAAAGAATGAATATCGACCGTTACACTATACCAAAGATTACTGTAAAAATGAAGGAGGAGTAAAGGCATATATATATGTGGGATATATCTATCCGTATTGAATTGCGGATACATCAATGATAGAATCATTTCGTATTGAAACAAATAGGGTTCATCCAATAGAGATGAAATGATAGAATAGAGGGTGGGCAAAAAAATAAAATAGCAGCATACACTTTTTCGATATAGAAATATTGAAATCATTACCTAATGAATTCAATAGTGCCAAGATAAATGAAAGAGGTGGATGGAATTACAACTGGATTCTTGTCTCAAAGGAAAGGGGGATATGGCGAAATTGGTAGACGCTACGGACTTGATTGGATTGAGCCTTGGTATGGAAACCTGCTAAGTGGTAACTTCCAAATTCAGAGAAACCCTGGAACTAAAAATGGGCAATCCTGAGCCAAATCTTTTTTTTTGAGAGAAAAAATGATGGAAAATGAGAATAAAAAGGGATAGGTGCAGAGACTCAATGGAAGCTGTTCTAACGAATGAAATTGACTACGTTACGTTAGTAGCTAAAAACCTTCTATCGAAATGACAGAAAGGATAACCTTATATGCGCCTAATACGTACGTATACATACTGACATAGCAAACGATTAATCACAACCCAAATCTGATATTGAATTCTATTCTGTATCTCTATATATGAAAATAGAAAGATTCTATATAGAATATAGATTCTAGAAATATATATATATTCTATTATCTTAAGAATTAGATTAAGAATCTATATATTTCTTCATTCTATTATTCTAATTATTCTAGAATCTAATAATAGAATACTATTTCTATATTCTTTATTTCTTTCTTATTTATATTACTCTTAATATGAGTAATAGTATGAGAGTAATAGTATGAGATAAGGACCTATAGAAACCCTCTATTAATTAGAATCATAGAGATCAAAAAATCTATGAAAAATTGAAGAGTTATTGTGAATCAATTCCAATTGAAGCTGAAAAAAGAATGGAATTCGAATATTCAGTGATAAAATGATTCATTCCAGAGTTTGATAGATCTTTTGAAGATTAATCGGACGAGAATAAAGAGAGAGTCCCATTTTACATGTCAATACCGACAACAATGAAATTTATAGTAATAGGAAAATCCGTCGAATTTTTAAATCGTGAGGGTTCAAGTCCCTCTATCCCCAATAAAAAGCCCATTTTACTTCCTCGCTCTTTATTTATCCTCATCCTCTTTCTTTTTTTTTTTTCATTGACATAGATATAAGTACTCTGCTAGGATGATGCACGGGAAATGGTCGGGATAGCTCAGTTGGTAGAGCAGAGGACTGAAAATCCTCGTGTCACCAGTTCAAATCTGGTTCCTGACACGTGAATAATGTATCGGATAGATATTCATACCTCATACAAATGAAATGAATTCATTGAGACGGATCGGGATAGATATTCTTTACTTTCTTTTTCATTTGTATTTTTTTCCTCTCTGTTCATACTTTTCTTATTCCAAAAGTATGTGAAATTTTCGTATATATCTCAAATCTAATAGCTAAAAAAGATTAGCTAAAAGGATTCAATAAAAGAGTGGAAGGATAGGAATAGAAAGGATGTATTTCAGACACAGTACAAAGAAACTCCGATTCTTATCATTTTGCATTTCTTCATTTCGTCTCTTCTGTCTTTTCTTTCAAATTTCATATTTTTTTTGTCACTCTTGCTCAAGTTACTTTCTGGGGTCCCCACTAAGTGATGCGCGCGGTACAAAGTTCATGGTGCAGAATTCTTTTGAGTCATCCTATTTTTTCTGCTCATACGAAATGTATATTATATGATATCTTCCCAATTGGGGAATAGCAATGAGAGCCTCTTTTTCTTTTTTTATTTTAGCCCCTCCCTCCACAATACGAATGAAAGTCCAGTTACTCTGTTTCATCTAAAAGGGGAATGCCAAGATGCTCATTGATTGAGATTGAAATGAAATCTGGAATCGTGTCGTATAAGTAAAAAAGTGGTTTTTTATCAATCAATGAGCATCTTGAATTTCATAGAAATTGGGCGTAATATAATCTTTACGTAAGGGCCAGCCTATCCAACTTTCAGGCATCAAGATACGTTTAAGGCGAGGATGATTCTCATAAGAAATTCCCAACATATCATAAGATTCCCGTTCCTGAAAATCAGCACTTCTCCAAATCCAGAAAACTGACGGGGTTTGAGGATTACTCCTGGGAGCAAATACTTTTATGCATACCTCTTCTGGTTTATCTATACCATACTGTATTTTCGTAAGGTGATACACACTAGCTCAAAATCCGCCTGGTGCTACATCATAGGCACACTGGGAACATAAATAATTGTAACCATATACATATGAAATGACAGCAATGGAATCCCAATCCTCGGTTTTTATTTGTAAAGTCTCTATTCCTCGGCAATCAAAGCCT